CTAGGTGGTGGAGATGCAGTTGAGTGTCAAGCAGTTTCATAAAGAGAGATTGAACAATGAAATATCTCGGAAGGTTGCGCCATACTCACTATAATGTATGGACAACTGGAAGAGGTGGCAAGACACTCACTGTGCTAATAACCTAGTTGGCAAGTTGATAGGTCCGTAAGGATATTATCTTCTCAACCAGCGAGATGTCATTGGAGGGTTTGGCTAAAATATTGTGCCCACATTTGGGCATTAAAGGACGCTTTGACCATAAGAATCTAATGGTGGGGGATCTATCGAGTTGGAGGGAAGAGGTAGTTAAGTACTTAATGCAGGATATCCGTCTGTTGGGAGGCATTATGTTGAGGGTTTCGGAAGCAGAAGAGCTTATCGACGTGATGAAGAACACCGGACTGGAACCCAATGCCTATAGTTACACTTGTCTCGTTATTGGCCATTGCAAAGCTGTGGTGGAGCCTTAGAGCGGTGGGCTCGACTGCATCTGCATAGGAGAGGGTCCCGGTGGGCTCGACTGGGGTAGGAATAGCCATCCTAGAACTATCATTGTCCATAGAACTATCACAATCATTGGGTTCATACGGTCCCAACATATATTCCATCACTCAGATCAGCCCCGAATTCAGAAAAGTGAAAAAGAGGCCTTAGACAAGGCCCCATGAGAGAACATTCACCATCCAAATTGCGCTAGCGATCGGCACCTCCGGGGAGTGGTTGCCCGGCGGCCGTCCTGGTATCCCTCGCGTTCATGATATCTACATTCAACTGTGCCCCATCGAAGCACGCCCACCCAGTGTGCTTCTTTCACGACATGCTCAGGTCCCGGGTTTCTTCCTCCTCTTATCAGCACCTCTTCATGAACTGCGCTTACAGCAACTCCATACGGAGCGCCATCAGTGAAGCCCCCGGGAATGCAATCTGGAGGTTGATGAACACACCAGTACCGACAGAGGGAGAACTCCGCATCGGAGACGTAATCGAAGTAGGCTACGAAGTAGGTGAGGTGATAACCGAACCGGGACGGTAGGCGTTAGTGAGGTAGGATACCGTGAGGTAGGTGAGACGTTAGTCGAAGAGACGATAGGAGAAGGGTACGAAGTAGGTGAAACGTTAGTCGAAGCGAGCCGGTAGGTGAGACGTTAGTCGAAGCGAGCCGGTAGGTGAGACGTTAGGAGAAGGCTACGAAGTAGGTGAGACGATAGTCGAAGCATACCGGACGGTAGATGAGACGTTAGTCTCAGGGTACGAAGTAGGTGAGACGTTAGTCGAAGCGAGCCGGTAGATGAGACGTTAGTCTCAGGATCGACTGATAAGGCGGTAGGTAGGCTCGACTGTACGGGGAGGAGGACGACCAAAGCTCCTCTGATTCAAACCTCACCAGAAAAACCCCATCCTCCTTGCTGTATAGACTGAACCCTGGTGCTGGCTGAAATACCCTTTCGATATATCTTCTGAGATATGGGAAAAATGGCTTCTTTCCCATTGAGTATATTAGCACTGCGCTCTTCCAGTAAACCTTGTTTTTTGCTACTTCCTCTTTATCTGCCACCGCATAGCTCACGCCCTCAGCCAAATGGAGCTTCATATTCTCCCAACCTCAGGTCCTCCTTGGCCAGGCTGTACCCTCCGTTAATACTGCAAATTCCCGCCCACGACATCTTATTTGGCTGTTGTGATGTACCCTGTTCCAGAATGGCATTTTTTTCCAGCTGAGTAACCTTCTGTGGTGCAGGCGTGAGCTTCACCATAGCTCTATTTCTCCTCACCTGAGGTGAGCCCACTACAGGAGCCTTCCTCTTCCAGGACGGTTCACTGAACCCGTCATCCTTCTTTGTTGCGGTAGCAGACTCATTTCCTCTTCCCGACATCTGCTCCTTTCTATTCCCGTCGTGTGTCTTGCACCCATCTTCGTCCATAGCAGAGGCGAGCATGATGCTGGTCCCACTGGATACGAAGTAGGCAAAAACCATACGAAAAAGATGGACAGTCGGCCCTTCGCGTAGTTTCTCTTTGTGTACCGCAGAAAGAACTTCCACAAAAGGTTAAGACGCCAGAGATCTTCAGGTAACTCTGAGGTCAACCAATCATGTTGGTATTCTGGCGGAGACAATAGTGTTTTTAATGTAACATCAGGAGCGCAGGCGCGGAGATAGTACCACTTCAGATAGTTCAAATAAGAAACCATCCTCGCCCTTGTGAATGTTTTTTCCAACATAAACACAACGTCATCCTTACTGTTATAAACAGAAAGGTTCGGCCGTGGGCGGGGAACTGGAAGTCCAGACTCCGGAAATGGTATAACATCCCTCGGTCTTAAAGACAATCGCAGTTCGTGAAGCAGTTCACCTAACTCGTAGCAACCTAAAGGGCTACCACCTCCTAACCAAAAAGAATGGTCAGGAGAATGTTTTAGCTGAATACAACACATTAACCGTTGGTACCTGGGTTTAAGTCTTTGAATTGGTTTATTTCTACTTTAGAAGGGAATTCCGGCTATCCGGAGCAGCAATCTGCTGTCCGTGATACCGTACTTTTCATATAAAGACAGAAGAATATAGGGGTGGTGAAAACGTAACATCAGCTTGGGAGAGATGGGAGAACAATTTATTGTTAACCCTCTAACCCAAAACTGTTTGGCGAATTCATCAGCTTAGTAGAAATTAGTGATTTTTCTATAGACCCCAGGCCATCAATCAAGGATTGATATTCATCTGCAACCCTTTTGTCACATATCATGATATCGTCTCCTAAAAGACAATAATCACGAAAGTGTCCCCCTGGCTCGTTCCGCAGCAGTCCATACCAGGACATGGTGGGATAAGGCAAATAATGGCCAGGATGAAAGCAAACCTAATGGTTGCCCCACACTGAACCACACCATCTTATAATTGGGATTTGGATTAACAAATTTCCCTTTCTTTTTACTATAGATGTATTTGTCTTTTGGGAGAGATTTTAAAGTATGAGTGGCGAGGTCCGATGCAAAACTGCGATCGAAACAGTAATACTGATCCTTACCAGACATTCCAAAGAATGGTTTTAACTGGTCATGGGTTCCATCTGTCTCTAGGGTACCTAATGTTTCCATAGCCCAATTATGGACTGGCAGTAGAAGACGTTGGCTAATGTAATTGCTTATAGCAAATATACGCCGTTTTCCCTCCCCCTCCAAGCCTCATATAATTTGAATTTATCTTACATTCCACGTTTCCGAAACGGATCCCCAGAAATATTTGACATTTTCGATGATCATATCTATTTTGGGTACTTGGGGAATCCTCCTTAATAGACGAAATATTCCTATTATGTCAATGCCAATTGAATCAATGTTATTAGCAGTGAATTCGAACTTTTTGGTATTTTCCGTATCTTTGGACGATATGATGGGTCAATCATTTGCTTCATTAGTTCCAACAGTGGCAGCTGCGGAATCCGCTATTGGGTCAGCCATTTTCGTTATTACTTTCCGAGTCCGAGGGACTATTGCTGTCGAATCTATCAATTGCATTCAAGGTTAAAGCGGTGATTTTTTGCTTTTAATCTCATTCGTTTTCTAATCCCCGCCGCAAAATAAAAAAGGAAAGGAGCTGGAGGGCCCCTTCTTCGTAGTCCGTAGAGGGAGCAAAAAAAGGGCTTTCCCCCCCCCCCGGCCTAAAATAAATAAATAAGGATCGAAGTTTAGACCGCTCACAGTAGTTTTACCTATAGAAAAGATCATTAAAGAGGCAATTAGAATGGTACTCGAATCCATTTATGATCCCGAGTTTCCAGACACATCGCACTTCCGCTCGGGTCGAGGCTGCCACTCGGCCCTAAGACGGATCAAAGAAGAGTGGGGAACCAGCAAGAAAACTCCTGCGCGTGCGCTAGCGCAACGGCCTTTCGCGCTAGCGCGCTCTGGAGTTGCCGGGTTTGGTAGAACCTCTCGCTGGTTTTTGGAATTCGAGGTAAGGAAGTGTTTTCACACCATCGACCGACATCGATTCATCTCAATCTTTAAGGAAGAGATCGACGATCCCAAGTTCTTTTACCCCATTAATAAACTGTTTTCCGCCAGACGACTCGTAGGAGGTGAGAAGGGCCCTTACTCTGTCCCACACAGTGTACTACTATCGGCCCTATCAGGCAACATCTATCTAAACAAGCTCGATCAGGAGATAGGGAGGATCCGACAGAAGCACGAAATTCCTATGGTTCAGAGAATAAGAAAGGTTCTCTTAAGGACAGGTCGTCGTATTGATGACCAATCAAACTCTCGAGAAGAAGCAAGCTTCAACGCTCCCCAAGACAACAGAGCCGTCGTCATTGTGGGAAGGGACGAGTTCCCCCAAAAGAGCAAAGCGACCTTCCCTTGTTTCGTCCTGGCACACCCCCTCCGCCGTGGGGACCAGAAAAGGCCTTTCGTTTTCCCCCCAGTGAACCCCCCCGCAGCCTTTCTTAACAAGCCCTCGAGCCTCCTTTGCGCCGCCTTCCTCCAGTATATCACTCCGCACACCACCGGCCCCAGATACTGTATTCCGGTATTCCGGAGATTCCGGTGCGGCAAAAGTAGAGAACGCTTTTTGGAGAATAATTTGGCCAAGCAAGAAAACGGATGCACGCGCAATGGCTTTCGCGCTAGCGCGCTCTGGAGTTGCTTGTGCCTTCGGAAGTATTGCAAAAGACGGGGCCTGCTGATAGAGCTGGGCGGGGAGGCTCGACTGATAAGGAGAGGAAGAAGGTCAGAGAGAGGCCTGGCCCGAAACCCCTCCAAAACCCATTACTGGAGAAGGATTTGTTACGCGCGATATGCCGACGACTCACTACTGGGAATCGTGGGTGCCGTAGAGCTTCTCATAGAAATACAAAAACGTATCACCCGCTCCCATCAAGTCCGGCAATCCGGCCCGAACCTTTGGGGGTTACCCGCAGGATCAACAACCATAGCTGCACGGAGTACGGTAGAATTCCCCGGTACGGTCATTCGGGAAGTCCCTCCGAGGACGACTCCCATC